CCATTTATCAAAAAATACCACTATTGGTTCATTCTTCATCTAATTAGATAGATTAGATAAATGATCTAGCAATGATGGCATTTCTATTTTGTTTACCGAATCACATGAAATTTTACCCAACTCCATATCTGGAATGTATGAAATACGTATGAACGGAGGAAGAAAGAGAATTTTCTACTTAAATTGAATTGAATTGGAATTTATTGGAATTTTCAACAGATACAAATGGAAAGAAATTGATAAAACATCCCTAGAAACAGACTTCTGCTACTTAGACTTATTAATTAAGTTATAGGATTTTGTATAGAATATAAAAACAAAAATGATTCCATTTCTACCATTATTATGATAATAGATATTCCAACCTGCTTGAATACCAGAAAAATAAATGGATTGGACATTTGATCTTTTCGCTGAGATAAAGGCATAAAAATCAGAAAGAATATATAGAATTAGAATCGGTTTTTTAGCATTTAACCCCCCTTTATGTTATGGATTTCGTTGTTAAAAAAATGATTCGCAGAGAAGAGAGAGATTTTGTTTACGGATTTTTGAGTAGAATACGATTGTGAGGTGTACAAGAAAAGAAGGTTTGTATGGCTTAAACACGTGTGGAGATATCTATAATATCCGTCTTTCTTCTCTTTTATTGTTTTATTGTCGTTCTATGTTCTATTCGGGGCAACACAGGTTGCGCTCTACGAAAACAGAATTTAAATTTTCTATTCAATTCAAAATTCAAATTGAAGTATGATACTTTTCTGATATCTGATAATTCTATATCGGGAACATATATAAATAATATATATCCGTCTAACAATTTCTCTTAGGGGGTTTACATATACTCATAATTGTTGTTATAATTATTATTAATAATTAAAATTGAGATGTTGTTATAATTATTATTAATAATTAAAATTGAGAAGGATTTTTTGATTGAAAAAATCCATACTGAACTGATTAGTTATATATCAAGTTGTATTTTCTTATGTCATTAGGAAAACAAAATTTGGAGATTCAAATCCAAGAATCATTCATGCATTCTAAGTCAATAGTTAATGGTTCCTATTTTCATAAAGTTGAATTTTGGATTTTGCGACTGAAAATCCACATTTGATTTTTCAATAGAAAGGTAAGAGAAAGTTTTGAACATTATGAATTTTGAGATAGACTCAATCGAGAAATTGAAAGGATGAATCAAACCCAATCAAAAGGGAAGAAGGATTAGAATTTCTTTGACTTTTAGGAAAAATTAAGGAAAACAGAACTCAAGGTGCAAGTACAATAAAAAAGCAGTTCAGTAATCCGGGAAAGTTTTCATCTATTTTGTATTTGTAGCATTTTGGCGACATGGCCGAGTGGTAAGGCAGAGGACTGCAAATCCTTTTTTCCCCAGTTCAAATCCGGGTGTCGCCTGATCAACAAAAAACTAGAAATCTCTTCTTTTCTTCTGTTGATATAACCCGCCGAATGATTCCCCAGCAGAAGCAGAGAAAGCAGGCTGTTGATACTTGTTTGATTCTAAACATCTGGTCTGGGGGTTTTTCAAAAAAAATTTCAAATATCCTTGCATATTTAGGCTTAGGCTTCAAGGAAATATTCGAATGCTAGAGGGGCTATCAAGACTTCGCAATTACCTTCTACTACAAATAAAAATTTTATATTATTAATCCATTGTATAATGACTGGACCTTGGATTAGATTGGAGAGCCCGATAGGAAATCTAAATAGTTGTGGAAGGGGGCGGAAGATACTTTATTATATACGAGGAACTCACGAAAATCTCTGAGTGCTCAAGCATCCAATCAAATCAATTGAAATGAGGGTCAACAAAAAAAGAATAGGACCTATTATTCCTACATGTTCCATTAGTAACATTCCCTTGAGATGTTACTGCGGATTTTGCTTGTGTTTAATCTTTCCCGATTAGAAATCATATAGGAATTTCTTATAAAATGAGCGAATTTATTGGATTGGTTTATTAATAGTCTTCGTTCTTTTTGACTCTGCGCCATTGATTCCACTATTATTAGTGAGGAATAATGGAACAATTCCTTTATATTTATAGAGATAGGGGACATAATTCATATGGATATAGTAAGTCTTGCTTGGGCTGCTTTAATGGTAGTCTTTACTTTTTCTCTTTCACTCGTAGTGTGGGGAAGGAGTGGACTCTAGGGGTCCTACTAATTGAGTTAAGGAAGCAAACTGTATCAATATCAATTGCTTTCTAGATCGTTCTGCAACACGTTTGGAACAAAATAAAAATATCTTCATTTTTAAATTCCATTGGACTCGACTGGAGTAATGTATTATAGGAATCATCCTCTTTCAATCAAAGAGCTATTTCAACGATTCCCATGTTTGTAGTTCGAAAGGAAGAGGATCCCAGGAAATTTATTCGAACCTAATTCTTCCTAAATTTTCTATTCCAATCAACGGCCTCTTACTAGGTGATACTGAGGAGGGCCGGACCCTTTTTTTATTTGTTTCTCTCTTTACTGTTCAAAGAAGAAGTAGCTTTGTTAAGTGTATACGCACTTTGTATGAGAAAGAAAGGATATAAACATAGTGATTGTCTAACGAGATACTATGCAGAATAAGATCGTCAGGTGAGTCACATATTGTATTGCGCATTTACCGCTTTCGAATTTTTGAAATTGGATTTATACTTTATCGACTTATTTCATATCATGGTTCAGGCGTTAAAAATCAGTGAGATTTACTCTTCCTTTTTGATGCCCGTGGAACTACTGTCAATGGTTTACTCAATTACTTCTTGGGAATGTTAAAAAAGATTACTACGTGATTTTTTGAATATGCCTATATCTATCGCTTTTCCTTCATTGATTTGATTCTTTCAATAGATACCGAGATTCGGAAATCAAAAATATAGTAATTCAAACTATAAGACATAAGAGTAATTCAGATTGATCAGAACAAATAGATATAGCAAATAAATGGAATTGGATGCTATGTCAATCCCATATATGGAATTGATATTCACATATATCAAGATAATATTGTAGATTGATCTATAGATCCATATCAAATGCAGCCTCTATCTTTATTTTATTCCGGGGGGCCTACAATCTAACTAATAAATAGTATGGTAGAAAGAAATAGATGAATCTTTCTACCATACTATCTATCTATTAGAATACTGCCGATTCTAGTTCACTCATTTCATTTAAGACATGAAATTGGAATCTTTTTCATTTTATTTCGTCAATTTTGGCTAAGAACTCAGAAGTCAAGTTTCATTCAAATTAGTTAATAATTAATCGTTTTGACTGACTGTTTTTACGTAAATGATAAGTAGAAAAGCGGTAGGAACTAGAATAAATAGTGCAGTAGCAATAAATGCAAGAATATTTACTTCCATAATCTCATCGGTTTTTTACTTCGCAATAACTCGGGATTTAATCCCATAGAGATGATAAATCTTTGGCCTGTAAATTCAATGAATGAATATTACCTCTCGATGATCTTGAATCGGATCAATATCATGAATAACAATATCTGAACTATCAAATCAATTCGTCGTCGAGAATTGAATAGTATAACATAGGAAGTTCTTTTATCCATACCGCCCCAAACTTGGATTCCTGACCCAATCCAAAATTCCTTTATTTATTTATCATTTTTTATCATCTGTTCTTTTTTTCTCTCTAATCTATCTAGTTCCTTCTTGTACAATCATCTGATGAAGTCTCATCAAATAGCTCTTCCACTTCTAGTGGTCACATAGTTACAAACCCAAACAAACAATAAAAGCTAAATGGAAAAAGAAAGGAGTTTAGAACGAAACTATTTTTGACTTGGAAGACAAAGAAGTGTGATAAAGATGAGACCGTATAAAATGAATATTCATCAAATTTACTATTTTCCGATTTGTTCTTTCGTCGATGGGGCCTTAAAACAAAATGAAAAATCGGAAAAATGATTCATTCCCCTTTCTAAGAGGAGTAGGATTTTTGGTTGGTCTGTCCTTCCCCCTCCTTTCTTCGTAGATTATTAGCCCCGGGACACCTATACCAAAAGCTCAGTGTGCGATTTGCATGAAATCTATTTTTCAACTTCAAACTAGTAAGTGAGGTTCCATAAATCCGTAGCCAGAAAAATAAATTTTTTTTTTATTTTTTCTGGAAAGTATTTTCTTATATTCAATTTTGTATTGGACAAGAAAGAAATTCCCTTTGTGTATGCGCGCCTCAAAAAGGTATAGTACTAGATTCCATTACATGCATCGGGGGCAATCGAAAAGGCCAGCATTTCTTGGAATACTGACTATAACGCTACCAATAATTGTACTAATCCAACCGCATATGTCTTTCTCCTACCAAAAGGAAAGAAAAAAGAAATAAGGATTTCCCCTTTGCTTTGACAATGAAATTCTGCCCCGGTCCCCTTCATAAAAAGGGAGAGATTTATTGATATATTTATTGGATCCGTCGGGACTGACGGGGCTCGAACCCGCAGCTTCCGCCTTGACAGGGCGGTGCTCTGACCAATTGAACTACAATCCCAGGGAAATACGGGATCTAGCAGAAAATTTGATTCTTTTTTATCTCCGGATCGGGTATTTCTGAAGTACAAAGGGGGTTATATCATCTCATGGCGGATTGGCGAATTATTGGGCCGAGCTGGATTTGAACCAGCGTAGACATATTGCCAACGAATTTACAGTCCGTCCCCATTAACCGCTCGGGCATCGACCCAGGAAGAATAAATTTTAGACTTATTGGTAATCCATGATCAACTTCCTTTCGTAGTACCCTACCCCCAGGGGAATTCGAATCCCCGCTGCCTCCTTGAAAGAGAGATGTCCTAAACCACTAGACGATGGGGGCCTGCTTGACCAACGGCCATCATACTATGATCATAGTATGTATAAGTTTTTTAAATTGTCAATATAATCGAATGATTCTATCCGAGGGATCTTTCCCCCTTTCAGAATTGCATAGAATTATTTTTTATTCGTCATTGATGAATTATTC